ACAAGACCAGAATATTATAAGGACTCTTCCGACCAGACAAAAATCTCTAATTGTCAGCAAAGTTGTTTCTTTATTTGTTCTTTATTTGTTCTTTATTGAAATTTCAATGAAATTTTTATTCAAATCCAAAAATTCCTCCTTTTTATACATAGGTCGTCGATTCGGCATTAGATATTGGATAATAAAACGCGGGGCGCCCCCCTTATTTTTTTTATTCTAGTAAATGGTTCAAATAATTTTATTGATATGAGTGTTATATATCAGTATTCTTTTTTAAACCATTTCGGTATTAACGTAATGGTAGAAAGAGTACCATGTTGTGCCCGGACTTCAAACAGTTTAGCTTTAACCATGTTAATGGTCTCACTTTATTGGTTGATAGAGAATCAAAGTTGACTTACCAATAAAGAACGAAATGCTATGGTTCTTACATATGATTTATTAATTTATTCAGAAGGAATTCGTCGAGATTGTACACTTTTTTCCTATTTATTTATCTTACTATTTATTTATCTTATTCTATAAAAAAGAAAAATATGTATATAAATAACACAAATAAATAAAGTGTAGCCGGTCGGGTCCAACTTATTCTTGAAATATACAACTCGCACACACTCCCTTTCCAAAAAAAATCAATACACCAAGCACTACACTTAGATTTATTAGATTTGTTGCTAAAATATCGGTATTAAACCCGAAACTCCCGGCGGATGGCCAGTGGCCTAAGGAAACGAAAGAATCGGTTACATTTTTCATATGCTCTCCTCTTATAGATAGGACTAACAAAGAACAGAGTTCTTTTTGTATCACTTGACTTACCCTTTTTTGATCGATTTCTTTTTCTTAATTTTTTTCTTTGTTTTAAGTTTCCGATAAGATACTTATTAAGTTGGGTCCTAGGTCTCGTATAAATTGCAAAATATTTCCCTTGTTCAAACACTTCCTAAAAGGAAAGTAAAAATTCCATCGTACTAACCGAAAGACGGGAAGGAAGAAAGCGAGCAAATCCACTAATTCGTCATCCTCAAATCAGTCCTTCCCGGGTTCCAACAAATACATAATTCACAGAAGCAAACGGCAACGAATTAATAAAATAAGAAAAAGTGCGTAATGCACTTTTTTACATTTTCATTCTAGGATTAAATTAAACAAAAGGATTTGCAAATAAAAGCGCTAATGCCACAACGAGCCCATAAATGGTTAAAGCTTCCATAAAAGCTAGACTAAGCAATAAAGTGCCTCTTATTTTTCCTTCTGCTTCTGGTTGTCTCGCAATACCTTCTACGGCTTGGCCTGCAGCAGTACCTTGACCAACTCCAGGTCCAATAGAAGCAAGCCCTACGGCCAATCCAGCAGCAATAACGGAAGCGGCAGAAATCAGTGGATTCATGATGATAGGTTCCTCGCACCAAAAAAAAATGGTTAATGATACAATCAACCAAGGAATTATTACTTATTTGATCACTAAAAAATATCGAATCGAAGTAACTAAAACTTCGAAAAAAAAAATATAGATAGGGATAAACCCTATATAACTAATATATATCTACTATCACATATACATTTGTTTCTTTCATAACGGAAACCGCCCGCATTTTTTATTGAATAAGATTCTAGAATAATTCGTCGAAAGATATACAGGAACTGTGGCTGGACTTATAGACATTACATATAGACATATATCTAGTGTGATCTCCCTAACCCATCCTTCGTAATATCGTCTATCTTTCCTCTTAGAACTCTTATATCTTAGAACTCTTATACATATGTATTTCTTAGTTCTATCTATATATGTTACCGAACCAAGTATATTTTCTTGAACCATGCTCAGTCGGGGTAAGCTTAAAAAAGAAGACTCTTTCGAAAACTAATCAATGATGACCCTCCATGGATTCCCCTATATAAGCCGCGGCTAAAGTTGCAAAAATGAGAGCTTGAATACCGCTTGTAAATAATCCAAGAAACATGACAGGGATAGGAACTACTGAAGGTACTAAAGAAACAAGAACAACAACTACTAATTCATCCGCCAATATATTCCCGAAAAGTCGAAAACTCAGAGATAAAGGTTTTGTGAAATCTTCTAGGATGTTAATTGGTAAAAGGATTGGAGTTGGTTGAATGTATTTTCCAAAATAAGCCAATCCTTTTTTGGTAAGACCCGCATAAAAATATGCCACGGACGTGGGTAAAGCTAAAGCAACAGTAGTATTTATATCATTCGTGGGGGCGGCCAACTCTCCATGAGGTAACTGTATGATTTTCCAAGGTAAAAGAGCTCCAGACCAATTAGAAACAAAAATAAATAAGAACATGGTTCCAATAAAGGGAACCCAAGGTCCATATTCTTCTCCAATCTGAGTTTTGCTCAAGTCTCGAATAAATTCAAGAACATATTCAAAGAAATTCTGCCCGTCGGTCGGAATGGTTTGTGGATTCCGAACAGTTATGATAACTGACCCTAATAAGATAGCAATTACTACCCAAGAAGTGATAAGTACTTGAGCATGAATTTGTAAACCTCCTATTTGCCAATATAAATGTTGGCCTACTTCTACACCTGATATATCGTATAATCCTTTGAGTGTTTTAATGGAACATGGTATAACATTCATATTGCCCTCTGACAGAAATGGAACTTAAAAAAAAAATTATTTTGATTCAACCATCTCTTTTTCAACTTATCTACTTTCATCATTAATCATATATTTAAAATACCAAGAAATCACATAACATAATATCCCATTTTATCTCTTTTTTAAAATTCAAGACAAGAATAGTAACCAATCTAAGAAATCAAAATAATTAACTAATCTTATTATTCTTAATCATAACATAATCATAATCAACGACTTCTTATATAGCTAGAACGACCCTCACAAATTGCGGATACTAATTTGTTAAGAATCAATCGGATTGAAGCTATAGCATCATCGTTGGCTGGAATCGAAATATCTGCAAGATCCGGGTCACAATTTGTATCGATTAAACAAATTGTTGGAATTCCAAAAATGAACTCCCGACTCCATCATCTCTTCCAAATGGATGTTCCAATACCTTCTTGTCATTTTTCCCGCGCTTTCTCTCTTTTTTTTTTAGAAAAAAAAGAATTGTTCCTACGGAACCTTATACCGAGGTTGACCCTTGATACATAGTCCAAACCATTAATTTTTTTTTTTACTTACTTCATTTTTTTACTTACCAAAACTAGAAAGGAAAAAGAAAAAATCTCTGCTTAGGAATTATGAAATCGCGTAAATGAATTTTCTAATGTGTCATGGAAATTCTTTGGGCTACAAGAACAAAAAAAATTCTCGATGGTGTAACAAAATATCTCTCATTTCCAACTTGAATACATTTTTCTTTTTTATTTCAAAATGAATGTTTTTGTCTTGCCTTGAACGGTGCACTAATTTTTTAAATCCGGTACCGATAGGGATAATTCCCCCCAGAACAACATTTTCTTTCAGACCCTTCAACCAATCAATACGCCCCCGTAGAGCAGCTTTTGCTAAAACTCTAGCAGTTTCTTGAAAACTTGCTTCAGATATGAAGCTTTGAGTATTCAGAGACGCCCTCGTTATTCCTAATAAAATTGCCCGATAACAGATCGCTTCGTCTAAAGCACGCCCTGCTCGTTCTGCTCGCAGCAATCCGATTAATTCCCCAGGCGAAAAAACATTAGACATTCCGTCTTCTGAAACCAACACTTTTGATGTTACTTGTCGTACAATAATCTCTAGATGTCTATTATGGATCTGCACCCCTTGTGATCGATAAACCTTTTGGATCTTATTAACCAAAGAGATATGGCTTTGGGCTATAGTTAGCTCAGCTCCAATTAAGAATCCCCAAGGAATTCCAAGAATTCTTGGTATACGTTCGTTCCAACCTTCAACCCTCCTTTCAAGGTTCATCGATATTGAACCAATCGAACGCACTTCTAAGATTTGCTCCACTTTTGGAAGTCCTTGCGTTATGTCACCAGATCGGGATTTTTCATATATAAATGTAACTAATGTATCTCCTTCAGAAAGGGTTTCTCCATAATGTCCGTGAACAGTCGCTCCTGGAGTAGCCAAATGGGGCTTAGCTGATCTTATAACTAAGGAATCAACATGAACAATTAAAATTTGACCAGATTTTTTTATGTGTGTTCCATATTTAACTAGACATAGATTTTCACAAATAAATTGTCCAATGCTAATTATTGTGGATGGTTCTTCACAATAATTGTGATGTAAAAAGCACCAATTCAAATGGGATGGATTCAAAATGATGTTATTGCATGGGTTGGGATTATAAATCCTTCTATTTTCATCTATTAAACAGTATTTAAGTACTTCAAGTACTTGGAAAGTCGCTTTCGAATTATCAAGTATCCGATATTTGTTTACCAAGATCTGATTATGAGTTATTAAATAGTAAGCTGAATAAAAGTTCACTATTTTAGATACAATAGTACCTAGGGGACCCAACAAATCCATAATTTGAATTATGGTATTCAATTCTTTTGCCGTGATGTTATATTTCGAACCATTGAATGGACATGGACCAACTCGAGAACAATTGAATGATGACAAAATTATCAAAGCCTTATTTTGATTCAACAATGTACCAATAGTTGCTTGATGCTGAGTAACTACTGAAATCTTCACTTTAGAAAAAAAAGGGTTGATATTGGTGCAATCTAATCCATTATCGGGAATCAATCCTGAACCCGCCGTATCATACCTTTTTCCGGCATATGAAATACTAGACTTTACTAACTCAATTATTATGAAATTTTGAATCAGATCATTTGCCCTTACCTGAACAAGAGAAGCATGAACTTCTTCTATAGAACCATTTTTTTCTTGGTCCCAATTCAATACTAAGCAAGTCCGAACTAATTGAATACTTGTGTGAAAAATTCCGCGAATTGACTTTCCGTTTCCATAAAGGATATAATTGACAATTCTAAGTTGGACATTATCTTTTTCCTGCAAGAGATCTTGAGTGAAAAGTTTTGCTAAATTTATCCCGTCAGCTATTTCATATGTGATTACGGGCCGAACCAAAACAAAATACTTTTTTTTACTGGGTGTGATTCGTTGGACATAAATCCAATTTTGAAAAATTGTTGATTCCTTAGAATTTTTTTTTTTCATTCCCGGTGGTATTAAAATGCCGCTGTGTCTAGATATCTTATCTGTCTCTCCGGGAAAATGAATATCTCCAGAAAAAATTTGCAGTTCAATACTTTTTTTTTTTCTCTCCACTCGGACTAATCCACCTACTCGGCTTCTTGTATTTGTATTTAAAGCGAGTTGTGTATCTACTTCAATGATACTATTGTTCCGTACCATTAGGTACGAAGATCCGGGTAAGATATGCACCTCTTCAGGAATAAAAAAAAACCGATCCACTTTCATTTTGTATTTTGGACTAAATTCTTTTGCTCCTTGATATTCAATCAAATCGTCTTTTTTTACGATTGAATCCACCTCTACGGCCCCATATTTAGTAATTCCCGAACTCTTTCTTCTATATTGTGGATCGTCAAAATAAGCAAGAATACTATTTCTATGTAAAATACCATTTGTGGGTATTTCAATCGAAATACCAAAAGAGGGTATTAGTTCTTTCTCTCCTTCTGGATCATATTGTAATGGAATGATAAATCTATTTCTTCGCCTTTTCGCCAATAAATCAGAATTCTCTTGGAGAATCGAAGGATATATGAAATCCAAATGCCTATTGGAGATGATTTGATCAAGTCTTGAATAGTCAAAAATTTCCCTATCTTTTTTAACAGAAGGATCCAACAATTTATGCCTTACTTGATCATTAGTAATTGAGAAGTCAGAGATATATCTTTCGTCGACAGAAAAAGAATGAACATTTATTTGATCTTGATCTTTGTGGAGTGAAAAAGACACTATACTGGATCCGCACGGACCTCCTGCTAATAGCCATAAATGACTTGTTTTTGGTAATAGATGAACATTACTATATATATATTCGGGTGCATGGTAGACATTGGTACTCCAGTGCATTTCTCCCTCTGATTCAGAATAAATATGTTTTCGGACCTTCTCTTTAAAATGAAAAGTAGACGTTCCAGTACGAATCTCAGCAATAACTTGTTCAGATTCTACATATTGATCATTTTGAACTAAAATCAAACTTTTGGGAGGAATATTCACACTATGTAGAATATCCCGACTCTCAATAGTTACATACAAGTCTATAGAACATAGAAAAGCAGGATGCCCGTGACGGGTACGTGTGGGATAAACCAAATACTCGTTGAACTTTATTTTTCCGTTAGAAGGAGCTCGTACATGTTCGGCAGTACCACCCGTGAATACTCCACCCGTATGAAAAGTTCTTAATGTTAGTTGAGTCCCTGGTTCCCCAATTGATTGCCCCGCAATAATACCTACAGCTTCCCCCAATTCGACCAAATCGCCGTGAGTGGGACTTCTACCATAACATAATTGACAGATCCAAGATGTATTCCTGCAAGTAAAGGGGGTTCGAATATATATTGGTTGTGCTCGAAAAGTTATGAATAGATTGGCAAGTCCAATCCCAATATCTTGATTTCGAGTGGCAATGCAGCGTATCCCCATATATATATCGTCCGCTAATACACGACCAATTAGGGTTTGGACAAAAATTTTTTCTGTCACCCCGTTTCGAGGACTCATGGAAATACCTCGGATAGTACCACAATCTGTTCTACGTACAATAATGTGTTGAACTACTTCAACAAGTCTACGCGTAAGGTATCCAGCATCTGAGGTTCGTACAGCAGTATCCACGACTCCTTTTCGAGCTCCGTAACAGGAAATTATATATTCTGTCAAAGAAAGTCCTTCACGTAAATTGCTTTGAATGGGTAAATCAATCATTTGTCCTTGGGGATCCGACATTAATCCTCTCATCCCTACTAATTGATGTACCTGAGACGCATTTCCTCGAGCTCCCGAAAAGGACATTAGATGGACTGGATTAGATGGATCAGTCATCCGAAAATTAGGATTCATTTCTTGTCTCAAATATTCACTTGTGGCATACCATATCTCAATGGATTGACGTAATTTTTCTACCGCGTGCACATTCCCATAATGATGGTGTTTCTCCAAAATAAAACTTTGTTGTTCAGCATCTTGGACTAACCATCCCTTAGAAGGTATTGTTAAAAGATCATCAATTCCTAATGAAATAGATGTAGCAGTGGCTTGTTGGAAACCCAGAGTCTTCACTTGATCCAGGATATGTGATGTATATGCCATTCCGAAATGATCTATTAATCTGCTAATAAGTCGTTTCATAGCAGTTCCATCTATCACTTTATTGTGAAAGACTAGATCGGCTCGTTCTGCCATAAGTACCTCCATATTCCGCTGAGTAGGATTAGACAATGGACTTGAGTCAGTGATTCGAAAACTTCCTTTCCTCAATCTTGATTCACATAGAAATTAAGAAATTCTTATAATACCGATGAAATTG